CCTACATATATGGGATATTTTAAGAAGTGAACGTCTTTCTTAGTAGAAGGGTCCGGAGAAAGAATGGGAAAGACAATTTCACTATATTTCTGTCCAGGAACAGGACCCACCACAAGAATATTTCTTTTGGTGGGGCGATAGCTCTGAAAAGACAGATTGCCCATCTTTTCTTTCAGCTCGGGAGAAATACGATCGGGGGGGGCTAATTCGAATCCCTCGGGTAAAATAAGGACAGCCCCCACATTCAAAGCCCCCTTTTTACCATTAGCAAGAACTTGTTTCAATTGCATATCATAAGGGATTTTAACAACTGCTTCAAATACAGTATCAGGAAGCACAGCTTGTGGAACCTCAATATCCACGGGCTTATTAGCTAAATGGCAATTGGCACATACAATACGCCCAGTTGCTTCTCGTGGATTTTCATAACCCTGCTGCGCAAAAATGGGATATGCATTTGAAATAGATGTCCGAGTTATTACATATATCATAATCAATACGGAAATGAATCGAGTCATCTCTTCCTTTACCCAGGAAAAGGTATTTCTATTTTGCATGGTCCAATCATTGATCTCGGAAATTTCTACAATAAATTAGGTAGGTAGCTAGTATAGTTCCCTATCCACGATTCTGCCATTGTACTGGAATAATTGTACTGAAGTATAGGAGGAATTCCCTGGGCGGGTAGAAATATAAAGAGTGAGTAAGCCTCAAAACGGTTTGTTTATGTACGAAGTCACATCATGATTTGATTGATATCGGCAGATCAAATGAGTTCTTCATTCATTCATTGAATGATAAATCACTACAAGTGAAGGAGATACACGATTTAAAAAATGGAAGATCCAATATTTCAAAATTGTATCTAGAATGACTGGAAAAGTGGAAACAAGACCAGATATAATTTGATCGTTATGAGCAAATCCAAAATCTTTGTAGAACGAACCAATCATTAGTTCCCAACCGCGGGGTGAGTGGAATCCGATACACAAATCCGTTAATAAAAGAATAGAAAAGGCCTTTATTGTGTCGCTTAAGTTATAGAGGAATTCCTGAACCCAAGAATTCAGAATGACAAGTTCTTCATTACCCAGAATAGAATAACCACTTAGAATAGCAAAACAGATTATATTTGTCGAGAAATGCAAAATGATATGGATATGATCTTCATTGTGCATTTTGACCAATTGTATCGTCTCTTTGTGGATTCCTATACGAAGCTTTTGTATCTGTGTCTCCGGGTACTCTTTTATCATTTCATCCAACAGGAATAGTTGTTCTAATTCTATGAATCTTTCTAGAACGTTCTTTTCTTGAATATCATTCAAAAAAGTTTCGGATTGTCCGGTATTCCACCAATTAGTAACCCAAGGTTCCAGGATTTTATTAAATGAGAGAGAGATCCACCAGGGCAAAAAGACTATAGATGCAAGATACGGGAGGAGAGTCAATGCTTTCTTTTTTGACACTTTTCATCTGTGAATTGTTAATGAACCCGCTTCATTCGCCGACTCTATCCGGTCCGATATTTCTATGAAGCATGAGTTCTATAACAAGGTATGGAACCTATGGATCTATTCCTTTTTTTTTTGAATTGTTTAGTCCTTGGATCTAGTAAAGAATATAGAATCCGTTGGTCAAATTCGAACCAATTCTATTTTCATTTGTTCTTTCGATGAATGCCAAAAAGAACCACTTGAAATAATGAATATTATTTTGATTTCGAGACGAAAGAATTCCCCTCCATTATTCCTGGGTTCCTTCCCTCATGCTGAGAAAGCATTCATTCTCTTCAGTTCATTTCAAAATACTTCAATTGGCACGCGCAAGAAATAGGCCAATTCAGCAGCTTTTTGTTCAATTTCTCGTGGAGTCAAATTTTCATCAGTACGAGTCAAGGGAATGGTGCTCTGACCTCTGATTTCCATATAAAGGACACGTCGAGGATAAAGACCCTCTTTAACTTCCACTCTGATCGATTGGATATCTCTCATAAGGAATCGAAGGAAGATGCGACGATTTATTCCAGGAAATCCCCAACGAAAAATACACACTATTCCCTCTTTTCTATCGAATCGATCATAACCACTACCTACATTCCACGAAATTGTGCACCACAAATACGAACTAATGAACAGACCTGCGATCCCATAGAAAGACATCACGATTCCTTGGGGAAAAAAAATGATTTGCTGAGACGGAAATAAGGATATCAGATTCCTACCAAGATAACTGGAAGTTCCAACCAATAGGAATCCTAGTGAGCCTAAAAAAAGGATACAGGCCCAGCAGAAATTACTTGTTTTTCGAGACCCCGTTATAAGTTCTATCCATATACGTTCTGATCGATAGTTCATACTAGATCCAGTTGCATCCTATTGGAATTGAGAGAATAAGCCAAATGAATTTTATTTTACTTTTTTTGTTTTGCTCCCGAAGTAACTCTCATCAACTAGCACTATTATGATGTGAACTATTAGGAGTAATTCATCGAATTGGTTAGATATAAAATAATAACATCCCCTTCATATGATACCACTATGTATATCTACATAATATAGATATGTTGACTTTCTATTTCAGATATCCGCTGATCCATTTTTAAACAGCTATCCCCACATATACATGCATTTATCCATATATCATGTATCCGCAGGCATAACCAACCACTTTTATATTTGTGCCCGGAGGGAGCCACATGTCGTATCATATTCCACTAAATAGATATCTGTATTATGATACAAGTCCAAGTTTTGAAATAAATTGATGAAATTTTGTCCTATCAGATCTAGACAATCTTGTTTTTTTGAACATGAAGAGATAACGAAGCCATTGCAATTGCTGGAAACACTAAGCCCACTAAAGGCACTAAAATAGAGGGTAAATTGAGATCTGTCATAGAATGGGTGCCTCGATTTAATATTTGTACTTGTTTTAAAGATATCTTATGTTATGATAAGTATATCTATTATAAGATAAGTATTATTAAGTATATAATAAGTGCAAGGAATGTAGAGCTAAATAAGTGTATCTATTCATCTTTCTACAAGAAATATATGGATGATAATCCGCTTTATTATTCTTGTTCTAGCGCCCTTATCTTCTAATAAAGAGTTTCTTACGAGTTTCCTAAGGATTCGTTAGGATCCGATCCAACAGGAATTCATAGTCTAAAAGTGTAGGTTCTCGGGAGATATAAAAATATGCAACACTTCCCTTTCAGATTTGAATTATTCTATATATATATAGATATATAGAATAATAGGGTCTATATATATTAATATGAAAGAAGGGAACATTAAATTCTTTTGATTTTTTTCCCAATTCCATTCCGCAGAAGGAAGAATTCACCCTTTTCCTCTTGATAGAGGGTTCCTGATTACTAATCATGAATGGGGGTAGGATAAAAAATCTGGATAAAAAAAGTAATTATCCGAAACTTCCTATAGAACTTATGTTACCAAAGAAAACTCCACTCTTCTTATTTTGACTTTCATTCCGATGAACTAAAGTTCGCTACAAATAACTGAGCCTAGTGCTCTACTTGAATTTTGATTCAAGGGAAAAAAACCGTGTAGATGAAATAATTCACTCAGAACACCTTTTAAAGGATTACGTGGTACGATTGGATCAAATAAGCCCTTATGGAATGAATACTCAGCCGCTTGTAAACCGTCGGGTACTGTCTTATTCAATGTTTGTTCAATTACTCTTTTACCCGCAAATGCAATGTAGGCATTGGGTTCGGCAATAATGATATCTCCCAACATACCAAAACTGGCTGTTACTCCACCGGTTGTAGGAGATGTAAGGATTGATACATAGAATAACTTTTTATTGAATTGATAATCATATGAAGCGGAAGATATTTTAGCCATTTGCATCAAGCTCAAACTTCCTTCTTGCATGCGCGCTCCTCCAGAAGCACACACCATAATAACAGGTAGAGATCTATTAGCAGCATATTCGATCAACCGGGTGATTTTCTCGCCTACTACGGATCCCATACTACCCCCCATGAACTGAAAATCCATAACCCCAATTGCTATGGGAATCCCATTTAGTTGACCTATACCTGTTTGAACAGCCTCAGTTAAACCTGTCTTTCTTTGATACGAATCGATACGATCTCTATAGGGTTCCTCTTCCGAGTGAAATTCAATGGGGTCAATAGAGACCATGTCTTCGTCCATAGGATCCCAAGTGCCCGGATCAACCGAAAGTTCGATTCTATCTGAACTACTCATTTTCAAATGATATCCACATTGTTCACAAATATTCATTTTTGACCTAAAAAATTTCTTATAATTTAATCCATAACAATTTTCGCATTGAACCCATAAATGTCTGTATTTTTTATTTCCATCAAAATCATTAGATCTTCCTCTTATATTGAAATCACTGCCATTACCGCTAGTTCTTATACTAGAACCCCCACTGTCACTATCACTTACACTTTCACCACTACAAATGTAACTATAAATATAACTGTAAATGTGATTGTCGCTACCACTTGAAATGTACCTATCAATACTAATTTCAGAACGAAGATAACCATCAATGCAACTATGAATGTGATTATTCAAACTATACGTAGTATCATACATATAATGATCATAGTGGCGATTGTCACTCTTAGACCCACTATTCAGATAACTAGAAAATGCTTTTTCTAGTTCACTCAGAAAAGAACTATCATTGTCAATCTCAAAAACCTGATTTTCAATATCAAAATATACGGAATAACTGTTACCATTACTATCCCTAACTAAAAAAGTGTCATCAGAGATTAAACCCCAAATGCCCCTGACACCGAAAAAATGATCAACATTACTGCAACTATAACTGCGACTTTCGCGCCAACAATGAATGTTTTTATTCGTATCATTTAGAATGGGATCTTCACTTCCACCGGTATTTCCAATAGGACGACTAAGACTGTCCGTTGATTTACCTAGCCCACACCTGTGTTCTAACCCCTCGTTAGACAACATTGAATT